TGGAATCCGAAGAGTTGAAGAATTGCAGAGGAATATACAAAAAGAACTGAACTGTTTGAACCAAAAACTCAACATTACTGTGACAAGAATTCCAAGCCCTTATGGACAACCTAATATTCTTGGAGAATTTATAGCGGGGCAATTAAAGAATCGAGTTTCGTTTCGAAAAGCAATGAAAAAAGCAATAGAATTAACTGAACAAGCGGATACAAAAGGAATTCAAGTCCAAATTGCAGGACGCCTCGATGGAAAAGAAATAGCACGTGTCGAATGGATCAGAGAAGGTAGGGTTCCTCTACAAACCATTCGGGCTAAAATTGATTATTGTTTCTATACAGTCCGAACGATCTATGGGGTATTAGGCATAAAAATTTGGATATTTCTAGAGGATTAATAAGAATACGTTACTTGTCTTTCTTCTTTATGCGATATCCATTGCAAAAAAAAATAAAAAACAACAAACTCTTTGCTTTCAGTCTTTTTTTATTTCTGAATTTTTTTTTAATGACAATTCTTAATTTCTATAGGATTGCATAAAAAAATGATTAATGATTTTATAGAATTGCTATGCTTAGTGTGTGACTCGTTAGTTTTTTTGAGAAGATAGGATTAAAAAAAGGAACCGACCTTTACTATGAACTCATTACTATAGAACTAATAACCAACTCATCGCTTTGCATTATCTGGATACCAAAAAGCAGTCAAAATATGATATATTGATCATATACTTGTAGCAACTGCAAGATTTCTTGTATTGCATAGAAAAGAAAACCAATCGAATTGTGATAGAAAATAAAGTATACAGATAAAAGGAAGGTTGATAGAAAGCTAGAAAAAAAATTGAATGATATATAATTCCAATATGTATGTAAGGTTTATGAGTCTTCTCAGAAAAACACAAATCAAATAAGGCAATGTAATAAAGCATCAATACGGATTGATCTAGTTATGGGCGAATCAGTTCGTTCATATAAAAATAAAAAATAATCAAGAGCCTCGAGCCAATAAAGACTGAGAAGATTGACTCAAGAAAAAATCTTCTGCGGGGGCTCCGTTGTAGAATTCAAACCTAACCATGAATTGAGAAGCAATGGGAACGAAAGAACCCACGAATACGGGGGATTCCATTGAAAAACGAATCTTAATAATTCATTGGGTGGGATGGCGAAACGAACCAGGCACCAATTCATTTATTCCCAAAAAGCATGAACGAATCCTACAGCTGAAATAGATTTGAAAAAGTCAATATTCGCCCGCGAAGTTTTTTAGTAGATTACTGCTATTCAATCTCATTCGATTCTTTTCTTTTTAATTTTGAATAAAAAATCAAAACAAAAAGAAATAACAAAAACACATTCTTCATAAATCAAATTGATTTAAATGTTTCTAAATCCAAACAAGATATCAAAATTTCGAATTTAGAATAGATTAATTGAAATCTTAAAAAATCCAGGATTCAGTATATTTTACGAAAATTCGAAAATTGGAATCGTTTCGTTCGCGAGGAGCCGGATGAGGAGAAACTCTCATGTCCGTTTCTGTAGTAGAGATGGTATTGAGAAAGAACCATCCACTATAACCCCAAAAGAACCAGATTTCGTAAACAACATAGAGGAAGAATGAAAGGGATATCTTCTCGAGGAAGCCGTATTTCTTTCGGTAAATATGCTCTTCAGGCACTTGAGCCCGCTTGGATTACATCTAGACAAATAGAAGCAGGTCGGCGGGCAATGACCCGAAATGTGCGCCGTGGTGGAAAAATCTGGGTATGTATATTTCCGGACAAACCTGTTACGTTAAGACCTACAGAAACACGTATGGGTTCAGGGAAGGGATCCCCCGAATATTGGGTAGCTGTCGTTAAACCAGGTAGAATACTTTATGAAATGGGTGAAGTTGGAGAAAATATAGCCAGAAAGGCTATTTCAATAGCGGCGTCAAAAATGCCTATACGAACTCAATTTATTATGTCAGGTTAGACAGGTAGACCGACGGAAAAAAGTCTTAGAGATAAAAAAACAATTGTGGGTTTCTTTTATTTTGAATTTGAACAAGAATATTTCTTTTTTTTTTACTTCGACTTTCTCTTTGCATTGAAAGAACAGATTCAAAACAAAAATGATATGATTCAAGCTCAAACCCATTTGAATGTCGCGGATAACAGCGGGGCTCGAAAATTGATGTGTATTCGAATCATAGGAGCTAGTAATCGCCAATATGCTCATATTGGCGACATTATTGTCGCTGTAATTACGGATGCATTACCAAACACATCTCTAGAAAGATCAGAAGTGATCAGAGCTGTAATTGTTCGTACTTGTAAAGAACTTAAACGCAACAACGGCATGATAATACGATATGATGACAATGCAGCAGTTGTTATTGATCAAGAAGGAAATCCAAAAGGAACTCGAGTTTTCGGCGCGATTGCCCGAGAATTGAGACAGTTAAATTTCACTAAAATAATTTCATTATCACCTGAAGTATTATAGTATCACATCCGACTTAATAGAGTCGAGTCCTACTCGTCTACTTAGTTATTGAATGAAATAGATAACTTAAATTTAGTGAATCAAATTTTATCTGACGCGTATCTCTTTATTTATTTCAAATATTTGTGAAAATTCAATAAAATAATTTGAAGTATTTTATTGTTTATATTATTTAATAATATAATATTAAACATTTTTAAACATTCTTATTGTTATTGAGTTATTGAATATTTTTTTTATTACATAAAAAGTAAAAAAAAGCATGTTGATTAGATCAAAAACGTGGAGGCAACAAAAATTAAAATTTATCATGGGTAGAGACACTATTGCTGACGTAATAACCTCTATACGAAATGCTGACATGAATAGAAAAGGGATGATTCAAATAGAATCTACTAACATCACGGAAAACGTTGTAAAAATGCTTTTACGAGAGGGGTTTCTTGAAAACGTGAGAAAACATCAGGAAAACAACAAATATTTTTTGGTTGTAACCCTACGACATAGAAGGAATAGAAAAGGAATGTATCCAACTATTTTAAATTTAAAACGGATCAGTAGGCCTGGTCTACGAATCTATTCTAACTATCAACGAATTCCTAGAATTTTAGGCGGGATGGGAATTGTAATTCTTTCTACTTCTCGAGGGATAATGACAGACCGAGAGGCTCGACTGGAAGGAATTGGAGGAGAAATTTTGTGTTATATATGGTAATCCTTCTTATATCTGAATTGTCGCCAAAATAGAATTGACTATTTGTCAAAAGAAAAAAAGACGTGTTAATTACTCTTAACATTATTTGATATTTCGAGAGGTTTTAACTAAAACGAAAAGAACAAAAAATGGATTCCTAATTCATAATAACAAGGATTCGAATGATTAGGTGCTTTTTTTTTAACCATCAGCATTTCTTTGATGAGAATATAATTCGAGGTTGGGGTTTCAAATTTCACGAAATTGATTTTCTTCCAATAAGTATACTCAGAATTCAGTTTAGGAATGACAACTATGAAAATAAGAGCCTCCGTTCGTAAAATTTGTGATAAATGTCGATTGATCCGTAGGAGAGGACGAATTATAGTAATTTGTTCCAATCCGAGACATAAACAAAGACAAGGATAATCTTTTGAAAATGGACTCTATAACATAAAGTAACCAATACAAAAATAGGATCTGTTTTGACATGAAATGGATATATCCATATACCTCGAATTTCTCGTTATAAGATGATAAAGTATGGCAAAATCTATACCAAGAACTGGTTCACGGAGAAATGCCCGGATTGGGTCACGTAAGAATATACGCCGAATACCAAAGGGCGTTATTCATGTTCAAGCAAGTTTCAACAATACCATTGTGACTATTACAGATGTCCGAGGTCGGGTAATCTCTTGGGCCTCCGCCGGTACTTGTGGATTCAAAGGTACAAGAAGAGGGACTCCATTTGCTGCTCAAACCGCAGCAGGAAAGGCTATTCGTACAGTCATAGATCAAGGTATGCAACGAGCAGAAGTGATGATCAAAGGTCCCGGTCTCGGTAGGGATGCAGCATTACGAGCTATTCGAAGAAGTGGTATACCATTAAGTTTCGTACGTGATGTAACCCCTATGCCCCATAATGGATGTAGGCCCCCTAAGAAAAGACGTGTATAGAAATAAAAATGAAATAGATTTCAAGAGAAATAAACAATTCAATGATCTGATCAAATAATATTAATATGGTTCGAGAGAAAGTAAGAGTATCTACTCGGACACTACGGTGGAAGTGTGTTGAATCAAGAGCAGATAGTAAGCGTCTTTATTATGGACGCTTTATTCTGTCTCCACTTAAGAAAGGACAAGCCGATACAATAGGCATTGCAATACGAAGAGCTTTGCTGGGGGAAATAGAAGGAACATGCATCACCCGAGCAAAATTTGAAAAAATACCACATGAATATTCTACAATAGTGGGTATTCAAGAATCAGTACATGAGATTTTAATGAATTTGAAAGAAATTGTATTGCGAAGTAATCTGTATGGAACTAGCAACGCGTCCATTTGTTTCCAGGGCCCTGGATGTGTAACTGCTCAAGATATTATCTTACCAACTTCTGTGGAAATCATTGATAACACACAGCATATAGCTACACTAACAGAACCAATTCATTTTTGTATTGGATTACAAATCGAGAGAAATCGCGGATATCATAGAAAAACACCCAAAAACTTTCACGAAGAAAGTCATCCTATCGATGCTGTATTCATGCCTGTTCGAAATGCAAATCATAGTATTCATTCTTATGAGAATGGAAATGAAAAAGAAGAGATACTTTTTCTTGAAATCTGGACAAACGGGAGTTTAACTCCTAAAGAGGCGCTTCATGAGGCCTCTCGAAATTTAATTAATTTATTTATTCCTTTTCTACACGCGGAAGAAGAAAACTTACATTTCGAGAACAATCAGCACAGGGTTACTTTACCTTTTTTTACTTTTCATCATCGATTAGCTAATCTAAGGAAAACA